ATAAAAAAATTGATTTACCCAGCAAGTCTAAGGTAAAATGTAATGAATTGTTTCAAGACCGAACCTAATTCCGTTTCTTTCATTGAATGAATTGATTTCCATCACAATAAAGTTCACTTACACGTACACCTACCAATTCGGCATAAATTTCAAGGTATTTCATCAAGTCCTGTGATCAAGAAATTATCTAAAATGCTTTGAATTTTTTTAGGGGACAAGACAGGTAGAATTTTTTCATCACGCTTACTGTTTGTTAATTCCCTTCTTTTATTGTGAGATATTCTTATCTCATCTTAACAAAAAATGAATCAATGAATGGAAGAATGAAAGGGAAAAAAGTGGAACTTAACCCCTTTTTTTTGGACCAGGGACTCCCCGAAAACCCTAGACTTTGTTACTTTAGTATTTTTAGTATTAGAGTATTAGTATTATTTACAGTATTAGTATTATTTACACTTTTTTATATTAGACGAAATAAATATAGATTTCGATACTAGATTTAGATTTTTTTATATATCTATATTTTTATATATCTAGATTTCTATTTTATATATAGATATAAAGATAGAATAGAGAATGCCCATTCTAATGAGATTCATGAATATGAATGACGAATCAACAAGTTATCCGCAATTAGGAAAAGCGGAAAGATTCCTCGGATCTAATCATACATTGACAATTTAAAAAAACTATTGATACTATGATCATAGTATCATGACGGTTAGACAAATGGGCCCCCATCGTCTAGCGGTTCAGGACATCTCTCTTTCAAGGAGGCGGCGGGGATTCGATTTCCCCTGGGGGTGGGGGACTAGGAAAGGAAGTTGATCACGAATTCCCAATAGTCTTACAAGCGATTCCTCCTGGGTCGATGCCCGAGCGGTTAATGGGGACGGACTGTAAATTCGTTGGCAATATGTCTACGCTGGTTCAAATCCAGCTCGGCCCAAAAATTCCCCAATCTGCCACGTATAATCCCCGCGCCCCTTAAAAATACTCGATACGGAGATAAACAATCCAAATTTCTGCTAGATCCCTTATTTCTCTGGGATTGTAGTTCAATTGGTCAGAGCACCGCCCTGTCAAGGCGGAAGCTGCGGGTTCGAGCCCCGTCAGTCCCGACGGATCCACTAAATACATCAATCAATTCGAAAGGGGGCCAGGGGCAGAATTTCATTCCCCCCAAAAGAAAGATCCCTTTTGATTTTCTTTGTGTTAGGAGATGGGCGGATTGGATTAATATAATTTTCGGTAGCATTATAGTAAGCATTCCAAGAAATGCCGGATCTTTTTTTTCGATTATTCCCGATCCGTGGAATAGAATACTATATTCTTTTTTTGGAGAGGGGCACACATACACAAATGGAATTCACAATAAAAAATGAATTTAACAAGATTCCCCTAAGAGAAAGAGAATTAGAAGACTTTTCTAGATTAAACAATTTATCTTTATGGCCCTGGTTTTATATAACCTCAATTACTAATTAAAAAATGGATTGCATTCAAATTGCACGCTGAGCCTTTGATATATACCAAGTACTAATAATCTACGGAAGGGGGTAAAGGGCAGAGATCCTCTTAGCAATTTGAGTTTCTTTCTTGTTTTGATTTGGAACTATGTGACTAATGGAAGTGGAAGGGCAATCTGATGATACTTCATGAGATCATTGTACATAGAGTAGTTATAGAAAAAAAGAGCGGAAACAGACGATAAATAAAGGAATTGGGGATTGGGTCCGGAATACAAGCTGGGTTCGGTATGTATAAAAAAACTTCCTATGTTATACTATTCCATTTTCGACGAGAAATTGATTTGACAGCTCAGATATTGTTATTCATGATATTCATCCGATTCAAAACCAGCGAGATTAAGATTAAGAGGGAATAAATTCATTGAATTTACAAGTGAAAAGTTTCTCATCTCTATGGGACTAAATCCCGAGTTATTGCGAAGTAAAAAAAGATTAGATTATGGAAGTAAATATTCTTGCATTTGTTGCTACTGCACTATTCATTCTAGTTCCTACCGCCTTTCTACTTATCATTTATGTAAAAACAATCAGTCAAAATGATTAATTAATTAATCATTAATTTGAAATTTCAATTAAACTTTACTTCTGAGTTCTTATCAAAAATTGACGAAATAAAATGAAAAGGATTGCAATTTTTGCGTCTTAAATGAAACTTAAATGAAATAAGCGGACTATAATCCGCAGTATTCTAATAGATAGATCGTATGGTCGAAAGAAATAGATGAATCTTTCGACCATATGATGTATTGGTATTATTGTAGTGTATAAAGTTGTACTCTAGAATAAAGGTAGAGGCTAAATAATATACTTAATATACAATATTATATATGTATGTATTATATATGTATGTGGATATCAATTCCATATATGGAATTGACATAGCACCGAATTCTATTTATTTGCTACACCTATTTGTATTTGGTTCCATCAATCTGAAATAATAGTTTTACTCTTATTCTTATGTCTTAGGGTTCTAATTACTAGTTACTAGATTTTTTCTGATGTTCAATAAAAATCTCGGTATCTATCAAAAGAAATAAATCAATAAAGGAAAAACGATAGGTATTTCTATTAATAAAAAAAAATTATTAGTAAAAATTCCGAAGAAGTAGTTGATTGAACCATCAACAGGAGTTTCATGGGCACTTCTCGTAGTTCGAAAAGGAAGAGTAAACCTTCTGTTAACGCCTAGAACCATGATATGAAATGTGAGTCGATAAAGCCTAAATAAAATTTATAAAATTAGAAAGCAGTCGGTAAATGTGCGATATGACACTCGCCTGAGGGAAGATCCTCCTCTCTATATTATCTCGTTAGACAACCGCTAGGTTTATACACTTTCTCATAGAAAGTGCGTATACACTTAACAAAACGACTTCTTCTTTGACTTCTTTGAATAGTAAACCGAGAAACAAATAAAATAATAATAAAAAGGTCGGGTCTTCCTTAGTATACATCTAGAAGCCTGGTAAGAGCTCCTCGATTGAAATAAAAAATTTAGGAAAAATTGGATTGGACTAAATTTCCTATCATTTAGATCCCTTTCGAAATACAAAGATAGGAGAAATATCTCTTTAATTGAAGAGTATGATTCATATAATACATTACTTCATCCGAATCCAATGGAATTCAAAATGAAGATCTTTTTATTTTCGTTTGAAATAGTTAAAAACCCGTTGCAGAACGATCTATAAAACAGTTGATACAGTTTGATTCCCCAACTCAATTAGTAATACCCCTAGAGTCCACTTCTTCCCCACACTACGAGCGAAAGGGAAAATGTAAAGACTACCATTAAAGCAGCCCAAGCGAGACTTACTATATCCATGTGAATTATGTCCCCTTATTTCTATAACTATGAAGGAGTTATTCCATCATTCCTCACTAATACACTAATAATAGTATAGTGGAAGCGGGGGCGCAGAGTCAAAAGGGGATTCTGATCGAACACTATTGATAAACCAATTCACTAAATCCACTTATTTTTTATATTCTAAAATTTATATTTATTATAAATAAAAATTCCTATATGATGATTTGCAATCAGGAAAAATGAAGCATAAGCAAAATAGATAGTAACATCTCGGGGAAATGCTCCTAATGGAACGCATAGGAATAATAAGTTTTCTTGATCCTCATAAGTAAAACAAAATAAGTAAAAAAAGCGGATAATCCTTATTTAAAATACCATTTGATAGAATTCGTACCCTTTCTAGTTTTCTCTGTGAAAGAATAGGCAGACTGTAGAAGTATATTCTTGATTAGGGGTTGCCGAAAAGAAATAGTTTATCTTTTTCTTTTGCCCTTTACTAGAATTGAAATTCAAAGTGAATTATCCATCCAATCGAATATTGATTGGATACCTGAGGACTGAGAAGTTTTTGGGAGTCCGTCGTATATGTCGTATATGTATATAAAGTATCTTCTGTCCCCCCACCATTATTGGAATTGAATTATATTTCCTATCCAGGCTCTCCAATCTAATTGGAGGTCCAGCCATTCGGCACTAGATTAGTAGTACAGCGATTAGTGATTAGTGGAATCTCGAAGTCTTGATAACCCCGTCTACCATTAGAATATAGAATATTTCTAGAATATTTCCTTAAATCCTAGATACGAGGATTTACAGAAAAACCCCACCCCAGCCGGATGCTTCGAATCAAACAAATATCAACGGTCCGCTTCTGCTCGGAAATACTTCGGCGAGTTATATCAGCAGACCAGAAGAAGATATTTCGAGTCTTTTGTTTTGTTGATCAGGCGACACCCGGATTTGAACTGGGGAAAAAGGATTTGCAGTCCCCCGCCTTACCACTCGGCCATGCCGCCAAAATGATAGAAAATATGACGCAGTACGGAACTTTCTTTTATTGGATTTTCACCTTGAGTTCCGTTTTTCTTAACTTCTACCCCTTTTCTTTCCTAATTATACAAAAAATCCTTCCCGCCTTTTGATTGTATTGGATTCACCCATCTCAAAATAGCCAACTTCTCTCACTTTCTATTGAAAAATCAAATGTGGATTTTCATTCGCAAAAGTAAAAATTTATGACAAATTTGAACCCTTAACTATTGACTGCTGACTGCAAATTCATGAACGATTTGAATCTCAAAATTGGATTTTCTTTTCCTAATGACACGAGAAAATACAAATTGATACATCAGCATTCTTCTCAATTTTCCATTATAACAACAATTATGAGTCTATGTAAACCCCAGAGTCGAAATTGTTACACAGATATTTATTATCTTTATGTTGCCTATAAGCAATTCTCAGAAAATTATCATATTTGCGTTTTGAATTGAATAGAAAATCGAAATTATCTTTTAATAGATAATAGAACGCAACCCGCGCTGCCACAAAAATAACGGCAATACAATAAACAACACAATAAAAGAAAAGACGGATATTACTACCTGCCTACATGTTTACTAAATACAATTCTTCGTGTATTTCTATTATATACT